TCTTATGATAATCATCCGCGTTTGAAACGCATCTTAATGCCTGAAAGTTGGATAGGATGGCCTTTACGTAAGGATTATATTGTCCCCAATTTTTATGAAATACAAGATGCTCATTGAAAAATAAGAAACTTTTAGTCACTTATACAATTCCAGAGATTCAAGGTTCTGTTCTAGATTAAACAGAGTAATTGAAGTCTCGTTTGTATTATGGATGGGCTAACAACTAATTTAACCTTTCGAATATGTATATGCGTATGAGGTATTAACTTTATTTTTGAACGAGAGATAAAAAAAGAATATAAAATATAATTTCTTTTTGTTACATACTTTGTACTTTGTATAAAAAACTCTTTACCCATCTATTTTATAGATGGGGTATTTCTCTAAATACCGAGGCGGATAAACAAACGTATGTAATATGATCTAAACTCTAAATGAATATATATGTCGATTTATATTAAATATTAAGTAATTTGTAGATTGTATAAAAAGAGACTCATAAAAATTAATCATGTGCCAGGAACCAGATTTGAACTGGTGACACGAGGATTTTCAGTCCTCTGCTCTACCAGCTGAGCTATCCCGACCATTCCCATTCCCGATACCGCATCCTCATTTTACTAGATAACTTAGGTCTATGTCAATTCAAAGGGTATTACAAAGTCTTATCCAGGTGCTAGAATTTCTTGGATCTTCAAAAAAGGAAGACTTTGTCAGCTTCAGTATGAATAATGATATCGACCATGACTCGTTCAAATGGGGAGTCTTTGGTCAAAGACGGTCATTTGTACATGTATCATATATCACAAGACTTGTCATAAGAGACAAATCTTTCTCTCGGATCCGTTTGTAAAAGAGTAGGGTGAATAAGAAAGATAACGAATTTGAACTACTAACGAAAAAAAAAGATAAGATAAATAGTTAATAGTTAAGGAGTCAAATGGGCTTTTTGGGGATAGAGGGACTTGAACCCTCACGATTTTTAAAGTCAACGGATTTTCCTCTTACTATAAATTTCATTGTTGCCGGTATTGACATGTAGAATGGGACTCTATCTTTATTCTCGTCCGATTAATTAGTTCTGCAAAAGAACTATCAGACTGTGTGGTGAATGCTTTGATCAACGAATATTCGATTCTTTCTTCAATATGGAATCGATTCACAACAATTTTTCCCTTTTTCATAGAAAAATACAGATTAAGGTCGTCATTAATCATTTGATAGAGTATTTCAGTACGTATACGTATGTATATACGTATATCCTTCATCTTTTCGGAAGTTTCAATGGAAGGATTCCTCTACCAATGCAACACAGTCAATTCCATTTGTTAGAACAGCTTCCATTGAGTCTCTGCACCTATCCTTTTTTCACCTTCTGGGCCTTTGTTTGTTTTTGGAAAATCGGATTTGGCTCAGGATTGCCCATTTTTATTAATTCCGGGGTTTCTCTGAATTTGAAAGTTCTCACTTAGTAGGTTTCCATACCAAGGCTCAATCCAATTAAGTCCGCAGCGTCTACCAATTTCGCCATATCCCCTTTTTGTTTTGAGATTAGGATCTCATTTTTATTCAGATGTCGTTCTCTTTTTTATTTCATTTCTGCTGGAACCGTTGAATTCATTAAATACCGATTCCTATCTCGAAAAAGTTTTTCTCCTCTTTGATTTCTTGGCTATCTTCTTTCATCTTCTATAGGAAACCCGCACCCGCATTTGGTCCACTCAGAAACGATTCTATCATTTCTGTATCTGCAATTCAATATAGATGGAGATATACCACGTATATATGTCTCTCTTCTGCTCGTTTTTCCCATGCAATTTGGAATACTTGAACGGTCGATTCTTTTTTTCGTCTGAGCTTCCATCTTTACGAATCAAAGCGCAATAATTTCTAATTATTTAAAACAAATCATTCCATTTAGAAATAAAAAAGATATATATGATGATATGAAATAAAATATATAAATGTAATAAAAAGACTTTCAAATATCATTTGAAAGCAAAAACGAAAATGATTTAATCTAAAAATAGATCGAATCAAATATTTTTTAATATTAAATGCTATACTATAGAATTGTACTATATAATTGTGATGTGAGAAAAAAACTAAAATTATATATTAATCGTTATATTCTATGGTCTATGGTAAGTATGAGTATTGAATATTTCCTTTCAATTCTATATTCTATTTTTTCGATAGTCATATTCATTATGACTAGCTACTAGGAATCGCCAAGAATGCAAATATACGTATATTAATTAAAATTAATAGCTAACAATAGTTTATTGAATCCCTATGCAGGTATAATTTATCTTATGTGAGCCTGCTTAGCTCAGAGGTTAGAGCATCGCATTTGTAATGCGATGGTCATCGGTTCGATTCCGATAGCCGGCTTTTCTCTATTTATTTTCTTCGAGTTTTTACATGATTGAGAATGCCCTTTTGAAATCCGAAATCAAATAATATTGAAAAATATATATTTTTTTTTATCTTATAGGAA